GCAGCATAAGTTAGGGAGCATAGGTAAGCTATTCAGGAGTCGTCTAGATAGAGTACCGTAGTCAGTTAAGTAGGCCTGCCTGTAAGTTAATATTATTAAGGCTATGCCAAGTGGGTTCCAATGCTGCGCTGCGGAGGAAGGGGGTAGGATGGTACTTGAATCTATCTATAGACATAGGATCCCCCAGCCACTGGAATCCATTGGTTTCTGTCTCAATTCGTCATTTGAACTGACCTATTGTGTTAGGACACCTCCTCTGGGGTACTTATCAAGCAAGCCATGCCCTTAGCTGCACTTGCCAATTCATCCAGAAGGCTCTGAAGAAGACAGCTTGAAATATTATAAAGAAAGCAGTAATGAGTGCATCGAACGGTTGGTTCCACCGATTGACACTGTGAGAAGAAGCTTATGTGAGGCCTCTTTGACCCTGCCCTTCGGCTTGATCTTTCTCTTGCTTCATTCAATTCCGAAGATCCTAAAAAGTGGGATAATGCTTGGTCTATGGCTATGGCACGTCCAGGTGGCATCCATGGAGTTATGGAAGTGAAAAAAGAAGACCATTGGGCTGGGGCCCTCAATCACTCTGCTGGGCGATGCTTCTTACTCTACCTTTCAATTCCTTTGCCTTTCTTCTTCTGATCGATCCAATGGTTCGGACTAGGACGCGTAAACCCCGAAGGGAGATTGACCCTACCTAAGTATTTTCTTAGATAGAAGTGGTTGGTCAAGTGTGAGTCACGCCGGGGCGGGTAGACCCACTTTTAATAGCAACGCCCAGATCAATGGAAAATGGAAGTTTCTAGAATTGCTGCTCTGTTCTGTTCAAGAAGTCTTTCTCCAGGGTTCGGTTCAGAAGGCGGGATGGAAGAGAGAGAATGGGCTCATCGTGCGACAAGGTCGATCGATCACTCAAACTGTTCGGTATCTCTACAATTGAGTGAGCTGTGTTGCGAAGGAAAATGATGAAATTGCTTACTTTTCACAGGCGTGAATTCGTACTTCGATTAGATAGTTTCCATGCTTTTGATAAAAAGATGGGTTGGTATCTGAATGAAAGTCGGTAAGCAATCAATCTAGTGCTGTCCTCGGCAGACCAGGAAATGTAATAAACTTTGGAGTTGGAAAGATTGACAACTTAACGGTCTGAAAAACTATTAAAAGAGTGACTTTTAAGCCCCACTGGTTCGCTTTATTTTCAACGGACATTTCCTCCCTCGTCAGCAGCTTCATTACCTGCTAAGTCTGGAAGGGTAGTAAAATCACTCACAACAATCAATCTTTTCTTATGATACTGATACGATGCAAACGGTGACACCCCCGGATAATGTGTCTGTGCATTTGTGTCTGTCTTCCCTATATGTGTTCTATACCTGCCTTTTGGTAGTATGGGTCTTGTTTAGCCGGAACACCTAAGTGTACGTCTCCTAGTAGCTCGTACCAACCATAGGTATCTTATCTTCTCCTTCAAAGTAAGGGCTAGCTGCAACTGAATAGGCAATCAGCAGAATGTCTTATAAAGCGGACGTCTGGGTTTTGGAAAGTGTCATTAAACCACAGCTTTAGCTCGCGGGTTCGGTTGGTCATGTCCTACTGATATTTACGTAAGTAACACGCTTTCCAGCAAGTGAGAGAGAAGCAGCATAGTGGGCTTTCAAATGAGAGATTTTTCCCGTGGAAGGAGAGTGTCATGAATCAATGAGCTGAGAGCTCAGTACTTAGAGGTATTCAAGCACTACTTCCGCCTTGCCTTGAGAAGGATTTGTTTAAATCGTTAACGAATACAGATCCACATCAAGAAGAAAGGAATAAGAATACGAGGTTCCAAAAGGAGCGGCATCTACGCCAATGTTATCCCAAGCCATTGGATGTCTTCTTGGCATATTGAAATTCGAATTCTCGTAGAAAGACTGATACCAATAAAATTGAGGGCGAAGAATGGATTGGATACCTAACTGAATGCTTCCTTCGAGCTACCATACCAAACTCTTTCTGGCGCATACATTCCACCAGCATCTCCGGCATATCAATTTGAAAGGGAAGCAAGCAGAAAGAAAAACACAGAAGTCTTCAACAGAAGTCTGAATTGGATAAAAAGAAAGAAGCAAACCAGAGGAGTCGCAGGTAGGATTTGTTTGGGCCATTGGCCCTTCCCCCGCCCTAATGGAACCAATGGAAAAGGGTAGGGTCATCAAGTAGAGGCTTCGCCTTTCTCTTCGGATTGGCCAATAACTCCAGAACTTTCTCTAAGTAATTTATTGGCGTAGAGATTTACTTGCCTTGGCTACCGAGAATAACTCGGAGGAGACCCCTATGGAGACAGAAGCTTAATATTGATCAAATGATTTAGAGGATGTTGTAATCTCTTCTCATGGTCTTTGTTCGCTTTATTATCCCGTTGTGAGAATGGCTAGGACTGTGGATCCACACGCCCCTCTAGTCAGTACTTTCCGAGTAGCGCAAGGCTTCTTCGTTGGCAAATAAACGAATTAATGAACTAATTTCCTAATATGACGTGAACTTGAACTAGCATTGATCAAGTCCATGAGCTCATAAGAAGGAGTTCTTCACGTGAGAAAGTCCACGGCTTAGCTTAATTCAATAAAAAAGAAAGTATCCAATCGACTTTAGGAGCGCCGTTTCTATCTGAAACGGTAAAGCGAGGCTCGCTATAAGGGTCATAGCTAGTTCAGGATTGGTAGGAAAGTAATACAAATGATTGTAATATGACAACCCCAGGGGAGCTAGCCTTTGTGTTAAGATTAAAAAGAAGAGCCCTCTTTTCATACGACTCGGTGATTCCATTGCTCTATCCGGCCGCAAGATTCGATCGCGTACAGCACGAGCACGAGATGGGTTGGGGACTTAGAAATGAGCTATGCTCCAAGAATTTACCCCAGAACTACCTTTGCCCGCCTTTTCTTGTAGAATCCATTCCCCCTCTTGACTATATTTAGAATGCTTTTAGGGCTAGTGGAATGAATATAGGTTCAATTGCCGACTCACCTCGTACCTTCTTAGCAAAGAAACCCTTCTTTCACCTGCACCAGCTCTTGGTCTTTGTCCAGGACAAAGATATCGCAATAGTGGAATAAGGAAGTGCAAGTTGGGATGGTGGTTCTTTTGTTGACTCCGTGAAAATGCTTCTCTCCTTCCTCTATTTCTATACTACTTATTCGGTAGACTAGTTCTCAAGAAGACCTTAGTAGTTTTCGCATACTCTAACTTTAGCTTTGATTTTAATAGTAACAAGGCTTTTCCAAAGAAGCAGCATCGCGTGGGCCAGTTCTGCAATCATATCACTCCTCGCTTCAGCCAAGCAAACCCTGCATCTCATATCGATTTTAAGGCATGGAGCATGCGATAGATTGTACACAAGAGGCGGGTAAAGGCCGTTCTTTGTTACTCGAAAGCCTGGATCCCCTACAGGACCTGTCATGAGCCCCTACAAGGAGTCAAAATAAAGCCGAAACCAGATACAGGAAGTGTTGACCCGGATCAATTGAGTGCGAGCCCTTTTATCTTGAGCTGATTCTCCTTATTTTAGAGCTGTGGCGAAGGTAAATTGAGCTCTGGCCTGTGGGGAAGGAAAAGGCTCTGACGAAGCTCCAGGGATTACAGGAAGGTTTAGGCCTTGTGAGCAGCTCCAAACGGTCAGAAAAGAAGATGGTCCCGCCCTTACTTCGGCTTGAGGAGTCGTTTTCTCGCTATCTTCTTCGTCTGGATTAGCCAGCCTAGCCTAGCCTAGTAGGTTGTTTGAGTTTCAGGAAAGGCAGAGGTGCTTTCTAAAACAGCCGTTACCGCTATGTTCTCAGTCCAAGATCAAATCCCTATCTATGGTTGGGGGAGCTCGGTATGCCAACGCTTGCCCCTGTGTTAATGGATCAAATCCAGCAATCATGTTTTTCTTAAATTCCTGAGTTCCTCTTGTATCGGTTCAAGCGAACCCACCAGACTTATTTAAGTGGATGGATGCCAGTAAGGGCTGGCTCTCCTCTTCAGGGCCAACGATAGAAGGCAGCGTAAAGAAAGGTAGGGTGCCGTAACTTCTACCCCCGATTCGTTCTTTACCGTTTTTTTCTATATCCAAAGAGACTCGATTTCGGATTAGACAAATAGAAACAGATCCAAGAAAAAGGCACTACTACTGTAGACTTCATCAACATATGTTTCCTGCTTTCGTACTGCTCCAGGTGACAGTGCGGGTGTGGGAAGCATAGTTCTAGTTAGCTGGTTTAGCTTCTGCTGAGCCTTCTAGTCTTATCTTCTTGTCCCAAAATCAAAGAAATCAAAGAAAGGAATAGGAATCCTATGAGTTTTTGGATAGGTGTGATCACTTTTGTTTATAAGCAGAGGTTTACTACGTGCTATTAACTTAAGCTTCCGCTTACTGAGGATTTACTTGCTTAGCTTGCAGCTTCCCTTCCCTGCACCCTTAGATGAAATGAGTTGTAGCCTCGGAGGAAGCTGGAAGCATAGATAGGATTTAGGGCGTTGGGTCCTTCCAGAAAGCTGAAGTATTAACTGCCATGTTGGCTTAATCATTCATTTCTCGGATTAGAATTCCTAAAATATTCCAGTGAGATGGGGGTCTAAGGTCGGTGTTTATCTTGTGCCTTGCAGCTCCTTCTAACACAATAACTTACCTAAATAACGGATCTTGCTAATAGTACTAAAGTGAGTGCCTTGCAAGGTCATAGACCCGGTAACCCATCGTTCGCCTAAGATGGAGAAGCTGCTAGATTTCCATGGTCATCATCAGCAGATCCCAAAGCTTATCTGCCAGATGAAGGGCCCGGTGCTTCTCTTGCTTTAGTTCGCCCGGCGAAAGAGACCAAAGGTCACGCCTGCAGGTTAGTTCGGATAGGAGACTTACAAATGGCATATGGAATTGATTTTCATTCCTGGCTAATGGAGTTTTTATTCCTTCGTCGGGTGTCTTTAGAAGGTATGAGCTGCGAGATTGGACTCGATGCCCGTCAAAGGATGATCCAAAAATCCTTATCCTTATTCCCCCGTGGAAGAATTGGTATCCTTCACTAGCGAGTTCTAGGTGATATTCTCTTATAGGAGAAATTGATTGAATTTGAAATGAGAACGATTCCATTATTTGTGTACCTGGCCAGGGCCGCTCACCCGAAACAAGGACTTGAGGACATCTTTGAATTGTATCAGCCACCTTATTTATTGGTAAACGGCGGAGCCGTAGATCGTTTTTTATACGCTTTCACTGTCACCGGATACTTTACTCACTTCCTCAACTATGTTATTTCTTGTGACTCGAATCACAGCTGACCCGGAGGAGGAAGCACGGAACAAAAGAAAAGATAGGGTCGGGTAGCGGTTATAACATCGATCGTATGAGGCAAGATAAGTTGAATGAATCCGGTGGGATTGGAAGTACAGAACTATTTAGTCGAATTAGAAATCTCTTCAATAGTGATTTCGCTTGCTTTTGGGAATGACTATTCCCTTGTTGATCCGGGCTTGGTCCAGGAAAAGCTTTCGAGAAAACCCGCTCGTTTGAAAGCAGCGATAGGCCGTACGTACCTCTGCGGGCGGGCCAGCTATGTTAAGGCGTTTTCCTTTCGTCTTGATCCACTACTACAGGTTTTTCATTTACTGGCTTCGATGAGGGAGGATGGGATAGAATTATTGTTAGTGACTGTCTAGAAGAATAGGGAGTAGCAGTAGTAGCAAGAGCTCGAAGCTCAGCCTCCGCACTAGAAGGAGACACGCGGATGGAGAGATTGATATTCGGATGCAGCACAGCCTGTATTTCGTATTACACGACCTAATCGCGCAAGAAATCCTTTCTCTTACTTGGCACTTTGTTTGTCCCTTTATTTGTAGATTGGACTGGCTTTCGAGTTAAAGACTGAGCTATCCTGACATTCCGGTTGTTTTAAACCGGATCAGTGCAATCCGGGCGTACCCCGAAGGGAGTTCAATCGCAATCGGTATTTCCCCTTGTGCTCCAAGCGAGAAAACGTATGCGCAGCCCCTATTTAGTAAGTACTTTAGAGTTTAAAGAGCGAAGAAAATGGCTTGCACTTCAGTGCAAACGGCTTTAGAGTACAGAAGGCGCGAACGGCTTTCGAGTTAAAGACTGAGCTATTTCGCACTTTTCTAACTGACTCAATTGATAACTGGCTGATGTTACATACCAGTTTCCCGTACTACAGCAGATGAGGTTATCAGTCCCGCGCCCTTCCGCACAGTGGGCAGGGACGATTGCGGTCCTATAAGGTCCTTCTACTTTTTAAGATAAACTGGCAATTGCTTAAACTCTTTATCTATGATAAAAAGAGAGTGAAAGGCAAAATGAGAATGTACCTGGGAAAGCCCCTATCGCTTGTACAATCTCAGTATGTTTTTAGAGCTCGCCCTATTTAATTAAGGCACAAGAAGAAGTGTTTTGATCGTTGTATCCGCGCCGCTGGATCACCCTGTGTTAGTACTTTGCCAGTCAAAGAGGCATCACTTTATAAGCTGAGATGGATTTCTGTGTCCTGCTTGGCTGTTTTTCCTTCAATTCCTATTCGGGATTGCCCCTATTTAAAATAGGCACCCCGTCTCTATTTTCCAACTCTAGATCGGTGGTTCGTTGCGCTACTTTCTACTCTCCTTGTGCGTTCTAGCCATTCCATACTAGACTATTTGGAGTGGAGAACCGGATTGGTGGCTACCGTGAATCCGGTATCTGAAGGACCCGCTCACTCAAGCAAACGGGTCTTAGTAAAGATAGAGATCTCTCCCGCGCTAAAATGGCATTATCACCTCTCCCCGGTAAAATAAGTGCCACTGGGGAAGCCCCCGGAGGGAGGTTATTATCCCATCTCTAGAGTCCGTCAATCTACTCAATCCTTCCTGTTCTGATGATCTATTCAAACTTTGGCACCCAAAGAAAAAGAGTTTGTTTTCTTTTCCGCTAGGCGAGCATATTGTCTCGGGTCCAAAACCCTTCCCCTTTTCTCTGATTGCGACATTAATTGACTCTTGCTCACGCGGAGGTCAATCGTACTGGGCGCCTCGAGCAGTCACCTGTGTACCGGTAGAGCACCACCGGTCGGACCGGTCACTACTTAGGTGGTTGTGCTTCACCAGTGGCACAGGTAGACTCTTGCTGGTGGACATTCTATGAAATTATTCTTAAGTTCTCATCGGTGCGACTCAGCAGTCCCACCGGTGGCTATCCAAAATCCAAAGAAACATCTAATTCCATTCGTCTGCAGCAGGATAACACTGACCCCTATGCTTCTGTCCATCTTACCCTTGCAGATGTCAGACCGTGATTCAGATGAGTTCAGTGAAGGCCCAGCAGGTCTTGGTGGTGATGATGAAAGTCCACCGCCTTCACCAAAGGACTTTGTTGACAGTTCTGAGGACTCCGAGCAGAAAAAGGCTGCTGGCAGAGGCAGGGGCAGAGGCGGTAAGTCTAAAGCCACTATTCCTGCATCAGGCAGAGGCAGGGCTCAGCGAGTTACAAGATCCAGCGGGCAAGCAGCGCCCAAAAGAAAACTGGTTGTTAGTAAAGCTGCTATTGCAAAGAAGCAGAAACTGATAGAGGCTCAAGCTGCCAAGCATCAGATCGAGGAGACTGCCTATGCAGAATACTTGTCAAAGGCCGAGCAAGTTGTTGATCCAGAAGCAATGCTCAGGCAGCAGGACAAATCAATTCTAAAGGAAATTGGTACTGAAATGCCACAGTTTCTAGATCGCACAGCTGAGGGTGATAAATCCGCTCAAGCCGAGAAGCTGAAAGGCCTAGTTGAGATGATTGGAGGCACCGCTGCCCCTCTTCAGACAGGAGAAGAGGTGGAGAAAAGAAAGAGGCTAGCAGGCCCTACTGATAAAGACAGTGATGAGGAAGATGTACAGCCAACAAAGAGAAGAAAAAAAAGAAAGAGCTAGCTGAAGAAAAAGAGGCTCGCAAGAAAGAAGTCAAGATCGAAATCGAAGCATTGTCATTGGGTTGAAGAATATCGACAAGACTTTCCATTCATCTTTTTGTTGCTATTTGGATTCCGTTTTCAAATAAAGTCATCTTGTAGTTAGAAATCACCTTTAGAATCATCAGCCTCTGTCCCTACACTGACTCGCTTATCCGGGATCGATCCCGGTCCTTTATTTCGAAACGAGGATAGGTCTCTCGCGGAACGAGGTGTAGATTGAGAAGAAAGATGAGCGTATGGTCCATACTCACTCGGGTTCACACTTTTTTGCAGGGACAAATGGGTACATGCCTGTAGATCTTCTTCTCACAGCGAGCACTTGATTACGGAGCCTGATTCTATATATTATTTATGGATTATTATAGAATCTATCTTTTTCTTCAAATCATAGTGGGAATCCTATTACCGATACCTAAACGTTTTCTTTGTCGAAACAGAAAGGAGGGAAATTGGATAACCGACGACACGAGTTTCCCGTTCAACGTTCCGCTTCGCTCCACTGTTAGATAGGCAATTCAATAGTTACCGACGAAAGGAGTTCCCCTTCTCTTGGCCAATTGACGTTCTGCTTCAATAAGTCATGACCTTCACTCTCCTCAAGTGAGGAGGGCATATTGTTTGACCAACGAAAGCCTCACTAGTTCCTTCTTCCCGTTCACTATTCCCGTAGCCTGATACGAGTTATTTAGTTCGTGTCTCCTTGTTCTTGGGAAGAACCGAAGGTTCATTCGCGGCACTCGTAGACATAGTTGTATTTCAGACCCTCTTCTTTCCCTAAAAAGCTAATAAATCAAAACAAGAGAAAAGCAGAAGCGAAAGCTCGAGTCGAAGAGTGGAGGTCGCTCGGTAACTCGAGTCGATCAGTCCCATTCATTCTTGCCCGAAACAAGTGGGCTATTCATTCCGGTGCCACCTTTGTTCAATCGAGTCCATGTTCTCTATTTCCCAAAACCCATTCGTTCACCGACCCGTGGACCAGAGGTTGCTTGCTTGGAATTGAGCTTTCTAGCTTTCTTTAGTACAATCTTTTTGCGAGAGCAACCCCGGGTTCGTTCCTAAGACTACACTCACAGCTTTCTCTGTTCATGTTCCGGCATAGGAGATCTAGTGGTAGGATAGGGGACAGAGCTTTAGGGCTGCAGTAAACCTCATATGCGCGTGGCTCATCATAAGACCTTAGCCTGATGTCCTACCCAAAGACTTCAAAGGTAGTCACAGGACAACCTTTCCGAGTTCTAACTTCCAAACCTATAACTTGGTTTGCTTGCCTGCTTCCTATCTGACCTATCAATCAAAGAAATGTTCTAGTTCCGCGATACGAGCTTGACTGTCGCTCTGAGACAGTAGATTTCTTGGTTGGGGGTCCCTTTATCAAAGGCTCCCTTCCCTACTGATCATACAACAAATGAAGGTGGTTAGAAAGATGGCACATCGATCTTCTGTACACCCTGTTCGTGCTGCGGAACGAAGAAAATCCGCCTTCCTTGGAAAACGAATTCCCGACTCCGAAGTATCAAAGGTGGGTGGCGCCTTCTGAAGAGCCCTTCATTCTGCGACTCAGATAGGCTAGGATTCGTGTCTCAGCCGGAAGGGGTCGTAGGACTGACTCAGACAAAGCGTTAGAAGTACGATCTCCGAATCTATAAGCTTTGGCCTGCCTTCTTCCCTTATCTAATCTCTTAGGTAATAATAAAGTGGTGTTAATTGTCACGCTAAGGAGCTGACCAGTGACATTTCTGTCTCAATTGAAGTCAACCTTACTATACTCGCTTGTAGGAGATCATCGCTCAGAAGGGCGTTCTTTCGCTAGAAAAACAAGAGTTTGAAGATCACCCACGAAAAGGTCAGAACTCTCGATCTAGCCCCACTTTCTATAGCAATTTATCGACATGTTGTTTCGAATGTCCTTGAAAAGGCCTACACACATACCCTGCCACTCGATGTAGGTTTTGCCAGCGATGTGTAGTGGGTTTGTTCAGTAGAGATGGGTAGAGCGCACAAGTATTGGAAGGAAAGTTTCACCCAAGAGAAAAAGTCTGTATTGAACTATGATTTGAATTCCTTTCTTATTAGTGAAAAATGTTCATTGCCTTGATCAGAGCCTTTAAGCCTTTTAGAAGCGAGCATTTCTGCAGCTTCTATTTTTCCTAAAGCTAATGAACCGAATGGAAGAGACTCACTTGGAATAAATAATAAAGAAGGAACCAACAAGAAAATCCAGAATTGTTCCAACCTCGGCTCGGGGTCTGTCTGGAAATAATAGTTCTCTCTCTCATCTGGTCTCGCCACAGTGACAAGAAAAACTAGTGAATAATTGGAATAGAACGCAATCGTCAACCAAAATCGGGTAGGATGTATTATAAAAGAAAGCCTTGCCTCACTCGCAAGTGAGGACCTCACCCCTCCTTCCTCATTTATTGATAATGGATAAATACAATGAATGTTCATTGCTTCCTCAAAACAAGAGTTCCACGGGCGGTTTTGAAGAAACCTCTTTAAGCAAGGCAAGGCGATTCATGAAGGATTCCTCTCCTCTTCTAGTTGGTCTATTAGACTATTATTACTATAAGGTCCCCTAAAACAGGCATACCCGTAAAGGAAAGGCAAGGGAAAATGGACGGAGATTGGTCAGTGGTCTCCTCTCCAGGTCGAGTATTTCTGTTGTTTTCTTTGATTTGGGTTAAGAACAGTAGTCGGACATTCCACTTTGTTAAGTTCTTTTTTATGATTCGACATAACAAGAACAGAATCACGCTCTGTAGGATTTGAACCTACGACATTGGGTTTTGGAGACACACGTTCTACCGAACTGAACTAAGAGCGCTTTCTTACGACGGGAGATAAAGCAGTAAAGAAAAGGATGATTTTTGTACCGCATGCATATAGCAAAATGAAACTCTGAATTTTGTCCAATTTGAATCGATCTCAATTGATCCCTCGTTACTGCCCATAGGAGAAGTAATAGGTAGGGATGACAGGATTGGAACCCGTGACATTTTGTACCCAAAACAAACGCGCTACCAAGCTGCGCTACATCCCTTTTCCAAATTGTTGTACAGTATCATTGTACAAAACCCCTGCCTTGTTTTCCACATCGTAATTTTGTCCTCCATCTATATACAACTTTCTTGTCATTTCTTCTTTTTGGTTTCATATAATAAATGATATACATCTGAAACCCAACCTAACGTATAAAGAATGAATATTTATCGGTAATGCTCAGGAAGAAAGAAGGGGTCATCTTTTTTTTTTATTCCACCCTCATGTACCCTTCTTTGCATTTTTTCTAAAGCCTGTTCAACCTCATATCACCTAGAACAAGTCATGGACTTCTTCAATGAAAGAAAGTCTCATGGAAACGTTTTCAACGAAATAAGAACCATACAAAATAGATTTATTGATCTTTTGATTTCTTTTTTAGCTGTTTTTTCTTTTATCCTAAAGATATGCAGAACGAGTGTATTATGAAATGTTCGTTGTCTAGCTTTGCATACATCGCTACTTAATCGTTTAGTGGTTATCGATGAAATTACTTCACCATAGAGAAAATATTATGGAAGTATATATTATTGGTTGCTTTTGTTTATGTCCAATTGGAAAAGTGGATCTTCAAAATTCATATGTTTAGCCTAAAGTACATAACTTGTGTTCCTCCCTAGTTCTTGCAAAGCCACCTAATCAAGCCTCACCTCATTTGTAGTTATAACATGTTCAGCTGAAAGCAAACTCCAAATCAAATTGGTTTACTATTAGTAACACATATACTTTTTGACCTTAGCTCTTTCTTTATTGTTCATTGAGCAGTTCAAATGCTTTGATTGCTTATAAGATAATAGGTGCAAATATTCTTCATTCGTTTCTTTTTTGAAATGCAAAATGGCATTCAAATCCATTCTTTCTCATAACTTGAGAATATGTACAGCGCAGAACAGAAAAGAAGGCAGATTTTATGAGTTGTAGGGGCGGACCCACTTCCACTGATTTCTTGCGGGAAGGTTCTATAAGGGAAGAAGAATCAGAGCTGTGACCTGCTTGATTTCTTTCGGAACGTCATTACGAGAGTAACAAAGAAAGAATAACGTAGATAGGAAGGAGCGAGCCCCAAGGATAATGAATTGGTATGCCGGGTGCTTACTTGAGCAAGAAGCCAAGTCATCGATAATCAAAGAAAGGTGTGAGTGAACGAGCCCAACTTTCCGATTCAAATATGACTCCTTTCCACTTTCAACAAATAGAGAAATCTCCGCTAGGCTAGCAGTGGGTAACCAACGTAGTGCCCCATTCGTTCCATGACATCCAATCAGTTCTCCTCGGATTCCAATCCAATCTCCCAATCAGTGATAAATAGACGGTCGGATGAGATCTCGAACGTTGTCCCTACCTACTGAGGAATCAAACAAAAGTGTACGTAGAAAAAGAGAGTGTTGGAAATGCATCGAGGAGAACTTACCTTGTGAGTCACTACTCCGGCACTGGGCAGGAATACTACTAGCGAGGCTTATAGGCGGCTAGTTCTTAAAGAAATCTGTCAGCTATAACCTAGCCTATTGAATCTGGTACGCCCGAAGCACGAAATTAGATAGGTAGCCCTACCTACGACTAGAAAAGTATCGTATTTTTTTCTTCCAGTAAATCTGCAACTCATTCCTTCCATTATGGAATATCATTTGGAGTGTATTTTCCCTAAAAAAAAAAAGCTTCGCCCTCACTTCACTGAACTTATTGGAAATGCCTAGGACAGAGTTCATTCACTTGCCCAGCAGCCCTACTCCTCATAGTTGATCCGAATTTCTATCCCTGATTGAGTCAATCAGGAAGAGGAAGACTTGATAAAAGATGAAAAGAAAGGATTGATTACCTTTTTAAGTCAAGAAAAGAAAGGAAAGGGTTATTTATGAGTTTATGTAGATGAAGTTTCAGATTCTTGGATGAGCGGAACATCTTTGAGACAAATCATCTCTACCCGGGTACATAGCTTCATCCAAACCATGGATCCACGAATTGTTGACTCGCTCTAGAAAATAGCTTCGTAGTTGGGAGCTCTGAACCGATGATCGATATGGTTTCCTAGGATGAGAACTATGGTTTACTACTTGACAATAAGAAAGTTGTTTTATCTTTTTTGCACTTTTTGAGGTGTTTTGCCTAGTCTGAATTTCCCCTTCTTCTATTTGATCAAGATGGATAGCAAAAAAGCATGAATAGGCCTACTGGGATGGAAGGAGAGAAGGACTGAACGAGAAAAGGAACTCTTTGTTTACCTTGGAATGAATTGCTCAACTACTTAGGTAACGAAACGTTCATCTACGATCTTTCTTAATTAAGAAAAGATAGGACTGTACGGCAGTTCTCGTTAGTAGATTCGCAGAACAGAAGAAGAAGTTCACTCTGACTTGCGCACTACAAAAAGGCAGCCAACGACTTCGGACGTACTCCGTCTTTCGAGCCTCTGTTTAGCTTAAAAAGATAAGGCGCTAGTGCAACGAACGCTGCTTTGGTGCGTCCCACCCCAACTAACTAGTGCTTGACTTGACTTTCCCCCGCGCCCTATCCAATGAATAAGGAGAAGGCCGGCCTATCAATGACCGAGCCAGTCTGATCTCCTTTATACTTACCTCAAACAACGAGCGAAGTCGAGATGTTGATGAGAAAGGGGCGAGTCTCAAGGCCAAAGAGTGCTCTTTGAAGGCTACTATGCATCCTTACGAATACAAGAGTGGTTTTTTTTGTTTTGGGTATAGCAGGACTTGAACCTGCGACCATTAGGTTAAAAGCCCAATGCTCTACCAACTGAGCTATACACCCGATTTTACAAGAAGGCTTGGTGCGGAAAAGAAAAGAGGGCGGCCTGGCCCCTTTTCTTCTTATCATATCACAAGGGCGCGGCTCTGTATGGGGCTCGTACTGTGGAGCAAGTCTGGGAGTCCTTTCCACTCATTGAGGATTCTATCTAAAAAAGAAGGTCAACGGGGGAGACTACAGTAGCTCGAACTCAGACTATCTACGAAAAAGGTAAAGTCGTCTTTCCTAGGGTTCGACCGAAAGGAGCTGTGTTCTATGGTTTGACGTTGTGGAGGTCCAGCACTCTTCTAAACGAAGAAAGAGGGGATTCGCGCTACCTCCTACTCCTACAGAAGATCGATTGGCGCGAACTTCCGATCGATTCCTTATTCATTGTTGCCGACCCTTACATCATCATAAAGAGAATCAAGATATCCCAAGAACCCAGCGGCGGGATGAATGACTAGCGCTCAAGAACAAGCAAGGGATGAGCGCACGGGAGCGGCGTTGCTTGTTGCTTTATTATCACATTAGAGAAGCGGAACCTCCAAGCTCAGACATCTCGAACTCAGAAACTACCCTTCTATCCCACCCTGCTCTTCCGGCATCGGAAGCAGAACTACCTGACCGAAGGAGATAGACAGGAAGGGAAGACGGTCATACAAAGGCCGAATAAAGCTCTCTTGAAGCTGCATCTGAATAGACCTAGAGTCACTCAGTACATACGAACCCTTGAATAAATAAGAATTGAGAAGTATGAAATGTGGGCATCATAACAAAAAAAGAAAAAGACCGAACTAGTAAGACTAATGTCTACTTATTTATACCTTTGAGAGGTCCACTTAGACTATTATTATTTTCTCTTTAGCTACGTAGGTTATATAAGATTCAATTCAATCTAACAAGCGGACTGGACTACCTTCGGCTACTACAAGATATTTAGAAACCTAAGAAGCTGAGCCTACTTTACGCACTTAAGGCAGCAGCAGATGATGAAGAAATGGGCGGTAGATGATAATGAGAAAGGGCGCCCCTTGGCATTTCCTGTGGGGGAGTCTGATTGATCCAATCACGACGAATGATGTCAACCCCCTGCGCCTAACTTGACTCTGATTCCCCCACTATGAGAGCTGATCCAGGGGCTAGTTCGGCTACAGAATGGAATTTACGAAAGCCCGTCTTTCCGACTCAATGTATTGCCCTTTGGGACCAGGATCTGACGAGGAAGTGAGAGAGGGGACACCAAACATAGGTGCGTACCATTGCCCCAATCCAATGGACTATGTCATACAGGGAGGAACCCTTGGAGGTTGGGACAGAAAGAAAGCAGGTTTTGCTTCCTTCGAGCTACCAAACTCTTTCGTCAGGTGTGGGTCAAGTTCCCTCATTATTGCTTGACTTCCCCTTTGGGGCACGAAAAGGTGGACTAGGACTTAAGTAAGGGAGAGGACAACCCCTGTTTCTGGCTTACCTTCAACGAGTGAGTGCTATTCCCATTCCTTACTTTGATCCGACCCTGTTCCCCGACCAGTTTGCTTGCTCACTAGAAGAGTCAAGCGAGAGCAGCTAGTTTAGAAGGAAAAGGACACCAGGGGCTATTCGGCCTCACTTGTCGGAGACTGAACTACCGCTCGCTTACTTGCTGATCAAGGAGGTCATTTCAACTTACTCTAAGCATAGAAGGAAGAAGATTTCAAAACTAACAAACAAATTGTCTTCAGCCCTACTTACTTATAGGCTGACTTGGCCCAGGAAACAAGGTTCTATTAGGCTTGCAGGGCTTAAAAAAGAATGAGCTAGATCGCAGGTATTTGGATACGAGGTAGTAGCGGGGTCTAGTCGAAGCGGTGCGCAAAGTGTACAAAGGCGAGTCTCACGGGCAGCGGCACGTGAGGGGTCTCCCGAACTTCATGGAAGACGCAGTTAGGGAGTTGGAAGATGCACTTTGGACTCCTGCACCAGTAAGAATTGAACTGGAATAAAAAGTCGGGGTAGCTAGTCACTCCGTTACTGAGGAAAGAGAGGATGGCATTTCCATAAGTAGACTATCCTTCTTACTGAATCCTTATCCTGCCCTCTCTACTCGGGAACAATTCATTATTAACTCGTACATAAGTTCCGGGCGTCGACAAGAGAGTTAGCGATCTACAGCTGGTTCGGTGGACTGGTGGTGACACGGGCGGGCCCTCTACTTTATTTGCCGAATCCAATCGATCATGGGCGGCCCTCTTCGTTCACAGTCTTTCTTTCCTTTCGAATCCAATTGTTCCAATCTGACCAAATAGCAATTCATTGAAATCATTCGGGTCACCTCTTTTTTAAGCACTTGACCAAGCCTATTTCTATAGAAAAGGAATCTATTGACTTTGAGTCTGTCTCCTACTACGAAATTGGAACTGAACACAGGATGGCAATAGTGATCAAAAAATCCCCTCGTACTACGTCATTATTTATTCTATTTTCCCTGGTAAGTGCTCCAGATGCAGTTGCTTTAGTTGACGTAGTGAGTGGAACCTAATTATCTGTTTCCTTGAATACCAGAGTTGCCTTTTGTAGATTAGAAAGCCAACAATTTTGCAAGGAGTTGATAATTGCACTTGAAGTAGTAAGTTTAAAGACAGTTGAAACTTAATGGCACCGTTTAACCAAGCACTCTTGTAGCTTTGGAAACTCTGTGTTCAGATCGGTGAGGCAAGAGACGAATTCATCGTCAGTTACCTCCACGATATCCAAAATACCCTCCAGACCATGAAGACAGATTAGTCCTGGCCTCTATGTGACTCTGTGTGTATGAGTGTGTGTTGTTACAGTATTTCCAGCCAAATCCCAAGAAGAAAAAAGAGCTAAGAATATGAGGTGGTTGAAATAAATAGAATCAAAATACCAGAAAGACAATCAAAATAAGCGCATTTGGGAGCAAATATAGTGACCATTAATGAGAGTCAGGTTCAAACAATTCCAGGATTGTAAATACCATAACAGCAAAGTAGAATGCACCAAATTGAGCCTATTACCGGTTCCAGGAAGAGCACACCAAATGAAAGAAACTATTACTCAAAAAGCGAATCACATCTCGATCCACAAACTGCCAAAAGCCTTTGTTATTCCATTCCCAGTGGAACGTCAACCTGTTTAACAACAATTTTCTAAGAAACTTGCTTAATTCTAAATGAAACAACCTGATTTTCAAGTGACAGGCAATATCCATTTAAACCAATTATGAAAGAGAAAAGGGCTAACTGCACAGCTAATTGAATTCCTTTTCGAGGTTGAGTTCATCTTGAAACCGCATTTGCTTCCTAATTAAACTGAGACTAAATCAGAATATTAAAAAAACGAAAGACTCCACAGAACATGAATGAATTCAGGTACATCACATCAGGCTGATATGTGCCGGTATCATACCTGTTTCAAGATTCTTGCTAAGCCCTTCTTGTTGCCACATATCCAGTTTCTTCTAAGGTTTCTTGAATTGCTCAAGTTCCTGCTCAACGCTTCTTGTCTAGCTCCAGTCTAGCACTTGTACCAGTCGCCTACCAGATCACGGCTTTGCTCCAATTCTAGCAGTCTCTCCAATTATGCAATCCTCTCCAAAATTGGGGCTTTTCTTCACTTCAGCACTTCCCCTCGCAGTGGATTCCACTAGGTTCTTAACCTCTTCCCAATTCTGAAACTGAAACCTGCGATGTCTAATCCAACTCGGCACCTAACCAGCTTGTCAGCATCGTAAGTTTGCCTCAACATTCCCCCTAGAAATAAAAAAAGAATGTAAATCTACTTTCATTTATTTATTAGGGACTTTTTCTTTTTCGATTTTATAGAATAAGTATGCTCTGGAGTAAAAGGATTCGAACCTTTGCATGCCGGTACCAAAAACCGATGCCTTACCACTTGGCTATACTCCAAACGGGGGGAAGGCTCGATGAAAACGAGCTGGGATATATATTTTTCAGAAGGAAGAGTTAGTTACCCTCGGTCTTCCTTCTTTCCCGGGAATCAAGGAAGTAGTAGCGGGACAGTCCTTTATTTCCCCCTTTAGACCAACTACAACAAGCTCGCTCCTGAGGATGTGGAAGTTCTGTTTCCTTGCCTTGCCAAGCATTTCATCTGACACTCTATCTATACTATAGCTAGATCAATTCCTATTCTTTCTTCCAGGCGACTTTACTCCAAAGAATTTGGCCTTCTTATCTTGACTCGATCTCACGAAATTGGATTGACTGGCACACCGCGCATCTGGCATTCGCTTCTCCTATCTATCTCTTCCAACTAAGCTGATCACTGGAAAATATGAAATCCTGCAAGCAATCATTCCAGAGCCAACTACGAAGATACCTGGTCTTCCACTCTGTTCACTGGAGGAAAGACAAGAAAGTCAACAATACCGGAACAGAGGAATTGGCTCGCTCCTTCGCTCGCTGGGTAAGCGTAGAATGCACACCAGTCTGGTATCAAAGCGTATCTACTTGAGAAGGAGACTACTTGAACAGATGAAATGGAAGGAAGAAATGAAAGTTCGATCTACCAACGTAGAGTCCGCCCCTCCCAGGAAGAATCAATTTGCTACTTTGGCTCATCAGTTGGTAAGTCTGTCTATGAAGTTCAGTGCCCAGAAAAGAGACAAAAAGACCAAAACAAGCTTTTTCAAGCTCTACAAGTCCTATATATAGTGTTCCACTAGATAGCCGTGTTAAACTAGTCCAGTCTTGCCGAGTTGCCTTATCTTCTGGTTACCTGGTCCGGTACTTCTACTTCGAGAGTGAGTTAGTAAACAGGATAAACTTTATGATCCATTTTTAGAAATTGCAATCACAGAATCAGAACGAGTGGGTCTAGAGTCCATCCTCACACAGTTGAAATGCAGCTTCTCCCTTCTCCTTTCCAAAAGCAAGTGGATCTCATAGCATAGCCTCAGACAATTCGAAAAGTAGGTCTCAGTCTCATTTTCAGATGCCATTTTCCACCGGAAATCGAATCCCATATTCTTTAAGCCAAGCCGCCAATCCTAGGGTCAATGCGGAACAGGAAACCATTGCTATTTGAGCAGTTAGAGAATCTAAATTCCACTCATTTAGAAATAGATCAGCGAATGCCAGAGGAAGGATAAGGGGAGCCTACACCAACGTAGTCTTAGCCCTAGAACACATGGAGCTTGGAGCACTGATAATAAGTCTGTCTGATTTTAAAGGAGTTTATGAACAATCACCACATCCATATTGAGGAGAAAGCTCACTCAGGCTACTTAACTTGTAAATACAGTTGCGCTCATGATAGGGATTCCGTTTATGGCGTGAGGTGAAGTTAGAAGCATACCTGGATATATACTCGATATTCATTCGGTTTAAGGCACCTTCATCGTAGGAACCCAGATCCCCGGCCGTTGGATAGGAGCACTGCCGTTACCGTGCTTAGAATTGATGAAATTAGATTTCTTACAAAACCCAGGATCTTCCTATTCGTAGGTGGTATACAACTACCCCTATCCCTATTGTTTTGATACATGGCGTATTGGCTTTGCCGTAGAGCTAGCTAAAGATCCATCTTTCCTGGATTAGTGATTACTTCAATCCATACCCCTATGGAATAACAAAAAGCAAGGGCAGAGGGACCTGGATCCGGAACCATACAATAATTCGTAGGAACCCACACCGGATAGAGGGCCGTCCCTTCCTCTTAAGAGGTGTAATTTGGGGATGACATTAGATAATCCGAATCGTAGTCCTCGCGGGAATGGTCGCAAAATGCGAAGGAGGACGCCTTGTCGAAGCTGGGGATCTAGATAGGTACCGATCTCGGTGGGGATGACCCTATTGAATCTATTGAATTTGTTTCATTCCTTTCATGCACAGATGAACCTTGTCCGCTTTGGAAGTACCTTTGCCCTGGAGGATTGTCCCGTGATTGAGGGATGGACTTTCTCTACAACTATTGCGAAACAAGACATATGAAAATCCGAAACAGGGAAGTACGAAACTAAAGGGAAAGTCTATCGATGAACTCCCTAGTTCCTATGTTTGCTTTGAGGCAGTGCTAATTGCTAATGTGTGAACTATCACTATACTTTAATAGATTTGAATTGTCCCCATCAAAGAAAGATAGGAAAATCTGGCCTATTGGGTGCCGATCCACTCGATCCTATGCTATGCATTTGTGACCAAGGCGAGGTAAGATCATGAATACAAGATGGCGATGAGTCATGCCAAGTTTGGGGAGTGTTGCTCGTACCCTCATTGCATGTTTTAAAATAGGGCATACTGCCTGTGATTTACTATTGACTTCCAAGTCGACACGAGATTCTATTTCTTTCTCTCTACACTATGTACTTACTTTTCCGGCTATGCGAGAGAGAGACTTTATCTTGGGTCTATAGGCACAAATCCAGTAGAAAATACCAATCCAACTTCCTCCTAAAATCACTTCTAACAGGCGAGCGTGACTTGTGCGCTTTTTCGTTAAATCGAGCAAATGGATGTGTTTTTCCAGCCACTGAGTATCTAGGCTCATTCCCTTTACCAAACATTGGAGTCGCTGCTCGGGTTTTCTCGAAAGCTTTTGCTTTCTTCGGTACTGGTACTTCGGAATCCGGTGCCAAGCTTTCTGATCTCTCTCCGTGAGGAGAAAATTCCTAGGATTGATGCTCGATTAGATAGTTGATTTGATTTTCTATTACTAGAGCTTGGCAGTGAAGACAGTGCAGCAGATTTTCGCACTACCAGAATGGGTCCTTATGATTCTCAAAGAATGATGAGGGGCAAGGCTGATACCTCGCAGGTGATGCTATCAACTGTGAAGAGGCTTCGAGGCAAGATCTACAAACGTCTGCCTCGGCTCGCTACCAAACTCGTAAGCAAACAGCGAGCGGGACGTGAAGCAAGCCAGCTACAGGTGCTAGACGGCTTTCTCGTCAAAGAGCGTTCTATTTCTAGGGAAGACAGTCTCAATCGGCCGTAAAAGACGGATTTGTTTATAACTGACCCATTTAGAATATACCACCCAACTAGTCACTCATGGGAGGCTTCACTTGTGAACTACAATTCCCGTACTACGTAGTATGATTGGTTGCTCAACTGCCCCTTAAACTTAAAGGAAGAGAAGGGCGAAGCATATACCAGTGTTTTGCCAACGGCACGAAGCGAATCTTGCAAGCCAGCCTAGCCCTACGCCTAGATTGATATTCACAAGAACTACTACGTACGGTATTCACAAGAACAATAAGTTGAGAGGAGGAGCAATAAAACTGGACGAAAGCAGTAGGAAGAAAGCGATGCCCGGGCGATGGTAGTACGAAAAGCTCGACTCCTTTGGATTCCGGATTAGAAGTAGCTCCGGCTGCGGCTAGAAGGCAGTTATCATAATTTGAGGATGATGGATTTCTTATTCACAAGCTAGATCGTATTATAAAGGAACGAGGCCCATCTATAGTAGGTGGGTCCCAGCTCTTCACGAGGGTCAGTGCGGCTTTAAAGCTCCTAAGTCGTCCACTATACAATAAAAGAATCGAAGCCAGAGGAAACAAGTGAAGGTGGATCAGCGATTCCTGTTCAGGTGGTTCCAAAACTAGAAACTATTCCTCTACTCGCTATGCGAAAAAAACCTGAGAAAATAAGTATAGTCTAGATCGTACTCATGAAACTCATATAAGAACAAGGTATGGAAATTCATCTTTACAGATCGGAGGAAGAGTAGGTTATTCAGCCCGAGACTTGAGATGATCGATCTTGAAATGATAAGAGAAGGACCCACCCCTATAAAGAAACTATTCCAATGACTTTGTTCGCTTCCCCTGAGGCAACGGCTGTACTCGGCACACAGACCTGGCTTATGAGCAGGATTTTTCAGCCAAGTGCGTATGGTTGCTACCTGTATTCTGATAGGCCACTTAATGACACTGGCTCCCAGTTATTGACTTATGAAGAATGGCTTCTCGATGGAAGAGAAACAATAATAGGAAAATAGGAAGCTGCAATCTGAACCGGCTAACTAGACAAAAGGAGAGAGATTGGCTCAGTTCAGTAGGAGGAATTTCTACCGATTATTGAGTGGTTTGTTTCCTTTCCCCTGAAAGGTCAAATGGTTTATTTGCACCTGTAGTGGGACACCTCTCCCAGCTCCCAGCCAGGGTTCAAGCAGGAAACTATGTTAAGGAGCTGATCCGAATACAGATACAAGGCCCCCACTCATCACAACGAACGGTGAGCTTTCCCACTAGCCTTCACAGGAGCAGCACAATCATGGCCAAAAACAAAACAAAAAAGATCGTAGTACGAGAGAACCAATGGCATTTATATATTCTAAGTAGTTTCTTCTTTTCTTTTTAGAGGACCTGGCCAACTCTAATTCCAATGCTGCAATCCTATTGGTTTACTGAATGAGGGTGGGTAGACCGAAACGCTGAAGTGTTGTTATTTACTTCCTTCGATAACATAGATTGTCCACTCTTATGCCCCATGCATAAAAATGGCTTGTGCTTTAGCACGTTTCGAATAAAAGAATAGAAAAAAAAAGTAGGTGGATCGGGATCGCTATTACGAGTATTCGAGTTCTTGTTTTCCTTTCCTTGGAAAGGGAATTATTTCATGAGAAGTGCACCGGTAGAAAAGTGACTAAATATGATCTTGATCCATAGCTCGGACACCTGGGACCATACTATTACGATGATGCTGGAACGTATGCGATGGGACCTAGAGATCAGCATAATGGAAGAAGTGACTCCTGAGATGAGAGTATCATATCGATCTAGTATCTACTTTGAACGGGGACCTTGATC